AAAAAAGCGGTAATTCAAATCCACTGCGGTACTCTATGTAAAATTCCCTCCAAAAATAAAATAGAGGGGAAAGATACCAAAGCAGTCTTGTATCAGACTGGCTGTCTTCTTGTAGTTGGATCCCCAAGTTTTTGGAATGCTCCAAACTCTACTTGAGCATCCAAATCTGGGTCAATACCAGCAAAAACATCTCTGAACAAGGTTCTAGCACCATGCCAAATGTGTCCGAAGAAGAAGAGCAAAGCAAACGAAGCATGCCCAAAAGTAAACCAACCCCTTGGACTGCTACGAAAAACACCATCGGATTTCAAAGTCGCACGATCTAATTCAAAAATTTCACCCAATTGAGCGCGTCTAGCATATTTTTTCACAGTAGCAGGATCACTATAACTGACTCCATTGAGTTCACCGCCGTAGAACTCAACGGTTACACCTACTTGTTCAACACTATACTTCGATTCTGCCCTTCTAAAAGGAACATCAGCTCTAACAATTCCATCGCCGTCTACCAAAACGACTGGAAATGTTTCAAAAAAAGTAGGCATACGACGTACAAAAAGCTCACGGCCTTCTTTATCTCTAAAGATAGGGTGTCCTAACCATCCAACCGCTATTCCATCTCCGTTATCCATTGAGCCTGCCCTGAATAATCCTCCTTTTGCCGGATTATTGCCGATATAATCATAAAAAGCTAATTTTTCAGGAATTTTAGACCAGGCTTCTGATAAACTTTGATTTTCGGCTAACCCAGCGCTAATTCTTCGATATATCTCTTGCTGGAAGTAACCCTGATCCCATTGATAGCGAGTCGGGCCAAATAATTCGATGGGGGTAGTTGCTGAACCATACCACATAGTTCCAGCAACAACAAAAGCTGCAAAAAAGACAGCTGCGATACTACTGGAAAGTACGGTTTCAATATTTCCCATACGCAATCCTTTGTATAGACGTTGTGGCGGTCGGACGCTAAGATGGAATAAACCCGCTAATATGCCCAATGTACCTGCTGCAATATGATGAGAAGCTATTCCTCCCGGAACAAAAGGATCAAACCCTTCCACGCCCCACGACGGATTTACAGGTTGTACTTTTCCCGTTAGTCCATAAGGATCGGACACCCATATTCCGGGACCATACAAGCCTGTTACATGAAATGCACCAAAACCAAAGCAAGCCACCCCGGAGAGAAATAAATGAATTCCAAAGATCTTGGGCAAATCCAAAGAAGGTTTTCCTGTCCGTTCATCACAAAATATTTCTAGATCCCAATAAACCCAATGCCAGATAGCTGCCAAAAAGCATAAGCCAGAAAACACAATATGTGCCCCAGCTACACCTTCGTAACTCCAAATTCCCGGATTCGTTACAGTCCCTCCTGTGATACTCCAACCTCCCCATGAATTGGTTATTCCTAACCGAGTCATGAAGGGAATAACGAACATACCCTGTCTCCACATTGGATCAAGAACAGGGTCAGAAGGATCAAAAACTGCTAATTCATACAGAGCCATCGAGCCCGCCCAACCAGCAACCAGAGCTGTATGCATTATATGAACGGAAAGCAACCGGCCGGGATCATTCAATACAACGGTATGAACACGATACCAAGGCAAACCCATGGAAAATACCCCTTTATCAAAGAAAAATAGACACTACGTAACTTTATTGCATTGAAAAAAACTATACTATGACTATCCTATGGACCTCCCTTGTTCGGTGGATTATTTCCTAAGAAGGGCTAGGTTACTATTTATTCTATTCTGTTTGTAATAATGGAATAATTCTGTTCGTAGGAACAAAGAGAAGCAGATTTATTCTATACTCGATAAGTACCAATACGCAATGGGGGGTTGGTACCATTTTCTATGAGTAAATGTTTATCATTAGAAGGACTTATTCGTAAAAATTTTCCTTTATTTATTTTGTCTTTCTTTCTAAATTTTTCTAATTTATGGATAAAATAAATATGATAAAGCCAATATTATGCCAATATTATAAAGACAATAAAACCATATTGTTACGTTTCCACATCAAAGTGAAATATAGTATTTAGTTCTTTTTTCTTTCAATTCATGCCTATTGGTGTTCCAAAAGTACCTTTCCGCAGTCCTGGAGAGGAAGATGCATCTTGGGTTGACGTATAGTGCGACTTGTCAGATATATTGGGTCATATGGGATTTCCCCGTTCTCTCCCCCGATCGAGATATCCTCTGTTTCGCCCAAGAAAGAGAAATTGAATCATCAAAAAATTGGAGCGTGAAGTGCAATTAGATGCATTCTTTGGGGAGATTCATAGTACTATTATCAATTAGAATAATTTATGGTTGGCTTTGGTTGGACTAAAAAATGAAGTATCCAGGCTCCGTTTAGAAAAAACCCAATTGGTAATATATCTATGATTACTACATGTATCATAAATGATTGCTGTTTGTTATTTGTAAAGTCATAACAAAAAGAAATGGTGATGGGAAGATTTGTCCTATATGTGCAAATCCAAATC